TTTTATTTATTATACAAATTATAAATAATGGTTCATATGAGATATTTGTTATAAATATATTAATATAATTAATTTATATAATAAATAATTTATAATATATATATATAAATTTATATATATTAATAATTTATATAAAATAGGTGGTAATAAATTATAGGCCTAATAGTCTTATATTTAAAAAAAAAAATATATTTAATAATTAATAAATAATTTATATATATATATATATATTATATAAATATAATAATTAAAATTAATATATTTATAATATATATATAATATTTATATAATATAAACTTAATTAAATTTAATTATTTATGTTATTTATTATTATTATTATAGTTAATTAATTAAAATATATAAATAATTAAATTAATTAATAAATTATTTAATTAAATTAATACTTATTTATTTAAATTAATTATAATAAATAAAAAAAATTAGGGGGAAATGTGTGAGGATTGTACTATAAAATTTTATTTATTATTATTATTATAGTTAATTAATTAAAATATATAAATAATTAAATTAATTAATAAATTATTTAATTAAATTAATACTTATTTATTTAATGTTATTAATAAATAACAAATAATATTATTTTATTCTAGTTAAATTTTTTATTATTATTTTATTTTACATGTAAATTTATGTGTGAATTATTATTAATTTTAAAAATTAATAAATTTTTATTTATTCGCAGTAATTAATATTAATTATATAAGAAATTTTGAATTAATAATAATATATAATATTGGTAAAATTTGTGCCAGCTACTGCGGTTATACAAATGATATAAATAAAAATATTTAGTATTAGTTAAATTGAACATTTTTATTAATATATTTTTAAATTTATTGGGTGAAATTTTTAAATTTATTTATTATTAATTAAAAAATTAATTTAAGCTATAAAGTTTTTATAATAAACTAGGATTAGATACCCTATTATTAAAATTAAATAAAATAAAATGCTAAAGTAGTATTAGTTATATTCTTAAAATTTAAAGAATTTGGCGGTGTTTTAGTCTATTTAGAGGAATCTGTTCTGTTATTGATAATCCACGTTGGACCTAACTTAAATTTGTTTTCAATTTGTATATCGTCGTCATCAGAATATATTATAAGATTAATAATTTTCTAAATATTTAATTAAATAAAATGTCAGGTCAAGGTGCAGTTTATATTTAAGTAGAAATGGATTACAATAAATTTATTTATACGAATAATTTTTTGAAATTAAAATTTGAAGGTGGATTTAATAGTAATATAAAATAGATTATTTATATGATTTTAGCTCTAAAACATGCACACATCGCCCGTCGCTCTCATTTTTAAAATGAGATAAGTCGTAACATAGTAGATGTACTGGAAAGTGTATCTAGAATGACAATTTAAAGCTTAATTAGTAAAGTATTTCATTTACATTGAAAAGAAATTTGTGCAAATCAATTTAAATTGATAAAATTTATTTATTTATTATTTATTTTTATTTATATTTATTAATTAAAATAATATTAAATTTTATAGTTTTAGTAATTTATAATGAAATAATAATTTTTATGATAGTTTATTAGTATTTTAAAAGAATATTGAAATAATTTGAAAAATTTTTAATTTATAAGAAAATTTAATTTGTTGTACCTTGTGTATCAGGGTTTATTAAATAATAAATTTTTATATTAATTTTTCTCGAATTTTAAAGATTTAATTGTATATAAAAGTTATTGTTGAATAACTATTTTAAATATATAATTAGAAATGAAATGTTAATCGTTTTAAAATATATCTAGTTTTTTAAGAAATAAATTTAATTTAGTTTATTAATTTTATTAAGTTAATTTTTATTAATTTAATAAATTAATAAAATAATATTTTAAGGGATTAGCTTTAGAATAAATTTTTATATTTTTTATAATTTTAAAATAAATATAAGCTTAAAATTAGCTAATATTAATAAATTTGTTATAATTTATTTTTTTTATAAAATTATTTATTTTGAATTAAATTATTTATTAAAATTTAAATTTTAATAATAAAAATTTAATAATTATGATAAAATTAGTATATTAATTTATATAATATAATTTATTTGATAGGTTTTAATGAAGAATTCGGCAAATTAAATATATTCACCTGTTTATCAAAAACATAGTATTTTTGTATTTTATTTAAAGTCTAACCTGCCCACTGAATTTTAAAGGGCCGCGGTATCTTGACCGTGCGAAGGTAGCATAATCAATAGTCTTTTAATTGAAGGCTGGTATGAATGGTTGAATGAGATATATACTGTTTTTTTAAAATTTAAATAGAATTTTATTTTTTAGTTAAAAAGCTAAAATTTAATTAAAGGACGAGAAGACCCTATAGATCTTTATTTTTATAAATTATAAATTATGAAGAATATTAAAATTTATATTTTAAATAAAATTTTACTGGGGTGGTATTAAAATTTAATAAACTTTTATTTTTTATTTACATCGATTAATGAGTTTATGATCCTTTATTATGGATTAAAAAATTAAGTTACCTTAGGGATAACAGCGTAATTTTTTTGAAGAGTTCATATCGATAAAAAAGATTGCGACCTCGATGTTGGATTAAGAGTTATTTTTAGGTGTAGAAGTTTAAAATTTAGGTCTGTTCGACCTTTGAATTCTTACATGATCTGAGTTCAAACCGGCGTAAGCCAGGTTGGTTTCTATCCTTAATAAAGTTTTATATTGTAGTACGAAAGGACCTAATATAAAAAATATAATTTTATTTTATTGAAAATTATTAATATTTATTACTATTTTGGCAGATTAGTGCAATAAATTTAGAATTTATAAATATAATTAATAATTATAAATAGTATTGTTTATTTTTGATAAAATTATACCATTAGTTGGAAGTTTATTATTAGTTATTTGTGTAATAGTTGGAGTTGCTTTTTTAACTCTTTTAGAGCGGAAAGTATTAGGTTATATTCAAATTCGAAAAGGTCCAAATAAAGTTGGATTTAATGGATTATTACAACCATTTAGTGATGCTGTAAAATTATTTACTAAAGAACAAACATATCCATTATTATCTAATTATATTTCATATTATTTTTCTCCAATTTTTTCTTTATTTTTATCTTTATTAATTTGAATATGTATTCCTTATTTAATTAAATTGTATTCTTTTAATTTAGGAGTTTTATTTTTTTTATGTTGTACTAGTTTAGGGGTTTATACTGTAATAATTGCTGGTTGATCTTCAAATTCTAATTATGCTTTATTAGGGGGATTACGGGCTGTTGCTCAAACAATTTCTTATGAAGTTAGTTTAGCTTTAATTTTATTAAGTTTTATTTTTTTGATTGGTAATTATAATTTTATAAATTTTTATAATTATCAATCTTATATTTGATTTATTTTTTTTTGTTTTCCTTTAGGGTTAGTTTGATTAGCTTCTTGTTTAGCAGAAACTAATCGTACTCCTTTTGATTTTGCAGAAGGAGAGTCAGAATTAGTTTCTGGGTTTAATGTAGAGTATAGAAGAGGTGGTTTTGCTTTAATTTTTTTAGCTGAGTATTCGAGTATTTTATTTATAAGTATATTGTTTGTTGTTATTTTTTTAGGAAGTGATATTTATAGATTATTATTTTTTTTTAAGTTAACTTTTATTTCATTTATTTTTATTTGGGTTCGAGGGACTTTACCACGGTTTCGTTATGATAAATTAATATATTTAGCTTGAAAAAGATTTTTACCTTTATCATTGAATTATTTATTTTTTTTTTTAGGTTTAAAAATTTTTTTTGTTTCTATATTATTTTAATGAATCATTTTTAGTATAAATTAATAGAAGGTTAGACTTCTTTCTTATGTTTTCAAGACATATGCTATAAAAGCTTATTAATTAATTTAATAATTTATCTCAAAATTTAGCTAATAAAGGGTTAATAATAAAATAAGAAAAATATAAAACGGTTAAAATTTGACCTGTAAGAACATAAGGGTCTTCAACAGGTCGAGCTCCAATTCAAGTTAATAAAGATGATACAATTACTATATTTCAAAATAAAATTTGATTTAATGGATAAAATTGTAAACCTCGAAATTTTCTAGAATGTGTGAAAGGTAAAATTAATAAAATAGCAATTGATAAAACTAAAGCAATTACACCTCCTAATTTATTGGGAATTGATCGGAGAATAGCATAAGCAAATAAAAAATATCATTCAGGTTGAATATGCACAGGGGTGACTAAAGGGTTGGCTGGGATAAAATTTTCTGGGTCTATTAATAAATAATTAAATTTTCAAATGAAAGCAATTAAAATTCATAAAAATACAATAAATCCAAAAATATCCTTATAAATAAAATAAGGATGAAATGGAATTTTATCTACATTTCTATTTAATCCTAAGGGGTTATTAGATCCTGTTTGATGTAAAAATAATAAATGAATTATTATTAATGCTAAAATGATGAATGGAAAAATAAAATGAAAAGTAAAAAATCGGGTTAATGTTGCATTATCTACTGCAAATCCTCCTCAAATTCATTGAACTAAATCTATTCCTAAATATGGCACAGCTGACAGTAAGTTTGTAATTACTGTTGCTCCTCAAAAAGATATTTGTCCTCATGGTAAAACATATCCTAAAAATCCTGTTGCTATTGTTAAAAATAAAATAATTACTCCAGTATTTCAAGTTATATGGTATAAATAAGATTCATAATAAACTCCTCGTCCTACGTGAATAAATAAACAAGCAAAGAAAAAAGAAGCTCCATTAGCGTGACAAATTCGTAAAAATCATCCGTTATTTACATCTCGACAAATATGATTTACTGAATTAAAAGCTGTTTCAATATCGGCTGCGTAATGTATTGCTAAAAATAACCCTGTTAAAATTTGAATAATTAAACATAATCCTAATAATGATCCAAAATTTCATCAAGCTGAAATATTAGAGGGGGCAGGAAGATCAACTAATGCATTATTTGCAATTTGAATTAATGGGTGTGTTTTTCGAATTGGTTTAAACATTAATTTATTGGTCGTAATGGGCCATAAAATTTTTTTGTGATTTTTACTGTAACTAAAAGAGTTAAAAATAAATAATTAATTAATAATAAAGTAATTAAATTTGTTGGAAAATTATATATTTTATTTAAAAATAAAATATTTTCATTAATTAAATTATTATTTATAGAAAATTTTTCTATTTCTATATTTGAAATAAATTGTTCAATTATAGATTTGTCTAAAATAAAAAATATTATTATTATTATAAAAATAATAATTCTTAATAAAGTTAAATTAAATGATATGGTAAATATTTCATTTGAAGATAATGATGTAACATAAATAAATAAAATTAATATTCCTCCTAAAAAAATTAAAAATAATGTATAAGAAAATCAAAAAGTTTTTACATAAATTCCAGTTAATAAACAAGTTAAAAAAGTTTGTGTAAGTAATATTAATCCTATTGATAAAGGGTGTTTTATTTGTATAAAAATAAATCTAATAATTAAACAAATTGTTATAATGATTAATTTTGTAATATCAAGAAATAGTTTATTTTAAAATATTAACTTTGGGAGTTAATGATAAAGAAGTTTCTTTTTTCTTGAAGTTTAAAAAGATTATTTCTTATTTTTAGTTTACAAGACTAATGTTTTTATTAAACTATTTAAACTAATTAATGTCAAATATATTTTTAATAGTTTATTTATCAATAATTATATTTTTATTTGGGTGTATAGTTTTTGTTTCTAATCGTAAACATTTATTATCAACTTTATTAAGATTGGAATATATAGTATTAAGATTATTTATTTTTTTATTTTTTTATTTAAATTTTATAAATTATGAAAGATATTTTAGTATATTTTTTTTAACTTTTTGTGTTTGTGAAGGGGTTTTAGGTTTATCAATTTTAGTTTCTATAATTCGTACTCATGGTAATGATTATTTTCAAAGTTTTTCTATTTTGCAATGTTAAAGTTAATTTTTATAATATTATTAATGTTTCCTCTTTCTTTTTTAAAAAATTCTTATTGAATGGTTCAAAATTTAATTTTTTTATTAGCTTTTATTTTTATAATTAATTTTAGTTCTATAAATTATTTTAATTATATTTCTTATTATTTTGGATTAGATATAATTTCATATGGTTTAATTTTATTAAGTTTTTGAATTTGTGGTTTAATATTAATAGCAAGAGAAAAAGTATATGTTTATAATAATTATCAAAAATTATTTATATTTATAATTTTATTTTTATTATTTATATTATTTTTAACTTTTAGTTCAATAAGAATATTTATGTTTTATTTATTTTTTGAAGCAAGATTAATTCCTACTTTATTTTTAATTTTGGGGTGGGGATATCAACCTGAACGTTTACAAGCAGGAGTATATTTATTATTTTATACTTTATTAGCTTCTTTACCTTTATTAATTGGTATTTTTTATATTTTAAATTTTATAAATACTTTATCATTTACTTTGTTATTAAATTTTATATTTAATGATATAAATTTATTATATTTATCTTTAATTTTTGCTTTTTTAGTTAAAATACCTATATTTTTAGTTCATTTATGGTTGCCAAAAGCTCATGTTGAGGCCCCTGTTTCAGGTTCTATAATTTTAGCGGGAATTTTATTAAAATTAGGAGGGTATGGTTTATTACGAATGTTTTCTTTATTACAAATTTCTGGAGTAAAATATAATTATTGGTGAATTAGAATGAGATTAATTGGAGGGGTATTAATTAGTCTAGTTTGTTTACGTCAAACAGATTTAAAGGCGTTAATTGCTTATTCTTCTGTTGCTCATATGGGAATTGTTTTAAGAGGTTTACTTACATTAACATATTGAGGGTTAAGAGGTTCTTATGCTTTAATAATTGCTCATGGTCTTTGTTCATCTGGTTTATTTTGTTTAGCAAATATTTCTTATGAACGAATAGGAAGTCGAAGCTTATTAATTAATAAAGGAATATTAAATTTTATACCAACTTTAAGTTTATGATGATTTTTATTGTGTTCAGGAAATATAGCTGCTCCTCCTACGTTAAATTTATTAGGAGAAATTTCTTTATTAAATAGAATTGTTAGATGATCTTGAGTTTCAATAATTAGATTAGCTTTTTTATCTTTTTTTAGTGCAGCTTATTCATTATATTTATTTGCTTATAGTCAACATGGAAAGGTATATTCAGGGGTTCATTTTTTTTCAGTTGGGAGTTCTCGAGAATTTTTATTATTAATATTACATTGATTGCCTTTAAATTTACTAATTTTAAAAAGAAATTTTTGTATATTATGACTTTATTTAAATAGTTTAATAAAAATATTGATTTGTGGTGTCAATGATATGAAATTTTCATTTTAGATCGTGAATTATTTAATTAATTATTGTAAAATTAGTTTTTATTTTTTATTATCAATTAGTGTTTTTTTATTTTTAATTAGTTTAAAATTTTTATTAAAAGATTTAATTTATTTTATTGAGTGAGAAGTTATTAGTCTTCAATCAATATCAATTGTTATAACTTTTTTATTTGATTGAATAAGATTAATATTTATATCTTTTGTTTTATTAATTTCTTCTTTAGTAATTTTTTACAGAAATCAATATATAGAAGAAGATTATAATATTAATCGATTTATTTTATTAGTATTAATATTTGTTATGTCTATAATAATATTAATTATTAGTCCAAATTTAATTAGAATTTTATTAGGGTGAGATGGATTAGGATTAGTATCTTATTGTTTAGTAATTTATTTTCAAAATGTTAAATCATATAATGCAGGAATATTAACTGCTTTATCTAATCGAATTGGAGACGTAGCTTTATTATTAGCTATTGCTTGAATATTGAATTATGGAAGTTGAAATTATATTTTTTATTTAGAAATAATAAGAAAAAATGTAGAAATATTAATTATTGGGGCGTTAGTTATATTGGCTGCAATAACAAAAAGAGCTCAAATTCCTTTTTCTTCTTGATTACCTGCAGCTATAGCTGCTCCTACACCTGTTTCTGCTTTAGTTCATTCTTCTACATTAGTAACTGCAGGAGTTTATTTATTAATTCGATTTAATATTTTATTAATAGATTGATGAATAGGTCAATTTTTATTATTAATTTCTGGTTTAACAATATTTATAGCTGGGTTAGGGGCAAATTTTGAATTTGATTTAAAAAAAATTATTGCTTTATCTACTTTAAGACAATTAGGGTTAATAATAAGAATTTTATCAATAGGGTTTTATAAGTTAGCTTTTTTTCATCTTTTAACACATGCTCTTTTTAAAGCTTTATTATTTATGTGTGCGGGGTCAATTATTCATAATATAAAAAATTCTCAAGATATTCGAATAATAGGAAGATTAAGTATAAGCATACCTTTAACATGTAGTTGTTTTAATGTTGCAAATTTAGCTTTATGTGGGATACCTTTTTTAGCTGGATTTTATTCAAAAGATCTAATTTTAGAAATAGTAATATTATCTTATGTGAATATTTTTTCTTTTTTTCTTTTTTTTTTTAGTACAGGTTTAACTGTTTGTTATTCATTTCGTTTAGTATATTATTCTATAACTGGGGATTTTAATAGAAGTGTTTTGCATCCTTTAAATGATAAGGGGTGAATTATATTATTTAGAATTTGTATTTTAACTTTTATAGCTGTAATTGGAGGAAGTATATTAAGTTGATTAATATTTTTAAATCCAGTAATAATTTGTTTACCTTTAAATATAAAAATATTAACTTTATTTGTTTGTATTTTTGGGGGTTTAATTGGTTATTTATTAAGAAATGTTAAATTATTTTTTATTAATAAGTCTTTATATTTTTTTAATTTTACTAATTTTGTGGGTTCTATATGATTTATACCGATTATTTCAACTATTGGTATTATTAATTATCCATTAAAATTAGGATTATATTCATATAAAAGTTTTGATCAAGGATGAAGAGAATTTTTTGGTAGACAAATAATTTATTATCAGTTAAAATCTTATTCATTATATTTACAAGAATTTCAAATAAATAGTTTAAAAATTTATTTATTAAGTTATATATTATGATTTATTGTTTTATTAATATTAATTTTATTAATAAATTAATTTAAATAGCTTATATTTAGAGTATGACACTGAAGATGTTAGGGAGATTATTTTAATCTTTAAATATATTTATAAAAAATAAATTTTTATTTTTACATTGAAAATGTAATGTTTTCATTAAACTATATAAATTGAAATATGTTGATCAAGAAAAAGCTGCTAACTTTTATCTTTAATGGTTTAATTCCATTTATATTTCTTTAATTGGAATTTAAATATTCAATTTTATCATTAACAGTGATATACCTCTTTTTGGTTTCAATTAATAAGATAAATTGAAAAAATTCAATACTTTTTAAATGCAAATTAAATGTTATAGTTAACTATTATCCTAAAATATGGGTGAATTTCACCTAAGATTAGGCCGAAACTAATTGCAATTTATCGCTTCATATTTAATTATTTCATTCAAGTGCTCCTTGATTTCATTCATGGTATAATCCAATTAAAAGAATGAAAATAAAAAAAAATCTAGTAATTGTTCAATTTATTAAATTTGATGATTTAATAATTATTACTATTGGTAATAATAATGCAATTTCTACATCAAAAATTAAAAAAATAATTGCAATTAAAAAAAATCGTAAAGAGAAAGGTAGTCGAGAAGAATTTATTGGATCAAATCCACATTCAAATGGTGAACATTTTTCTCGGTCCAATAAGGTTTTTTTAGATAATAAAGTTGCAAGTATTATCACTATAATAGTAATAATGAAAATAATTGTTGTTATAATTGATAATATTAATATTATTTATACTAAAATTATTTAGTCCTTGTGATTGGAAGTCACATATACAAATATATACTTTATAAATAACTACCTCATCAGTAAATAGAAATATATAAAAATAATCATACTACATCTACAAAATGTCAATATCAAGCTGCAGCTTCAAATCCAAAGTGATGATTTTTTGAGAAATGAAAATTAATGTGTCGTAAGAAACAAATTAATAAAAATGTTGTTCCAATTAAAACATGTAATCCATGAAATCCTGTTGCTATATAAAATGTTGATCCATATACTGCGTCTGCAATAGTGAATGGGGCTTCAATATATTCATAAGCTTGTAAAATAGAGAAATAAATTCCTAATACAATAGTAAAAAATAATCCTTGAGTTCCTTGGGAGTGATTTCTTTCTATTAAAGCATGATGAGCTCAAGTTACTGTTACTCCTGAGGCTAATAAAATTGCTGTATTTAATAATGGAATTTGGAATGGATTGAAAGCAATAATTCCTACAGGGGGTCATGTTATTCCTAATTCAATTGTTGGGGATAATCTACTATGAAAAAAAGCTCAAAAAAAAGAAATAAAAAAGAAAATTTCAGATACAATAAATAAAATTATTCCTCATCGTAATCCAATAGTTACAGGAAATGTATGTAATCCTTGAAAAGTTCCTTCTCGAGAAATATCACGTCATCATTGATATATTGTTAAAATAGTAATTAAATTACCTAAAATAAATAATGTTATTGTATATTGATGAAATCATTGGACTAGTCCAGAAACAGTTGTTATTGCTCCAATTGCTCCTGTTAAAGGTCATGGGCTATAATCTACTAAATGAAATGGATGATTTGCGTGTGTTGACATTAGTTAACTTCTCTTGAATAAAGAGTTCTTAATACTGCAAATACATAAGATTGAATAATAGCAACTGCTGATTCTAATACTAATAAAGCAATTTGAGTTATTAAAATTAAAGATAAAATAATATAGTTTGAAGTTATTGGCCCGGTATTTCCTAATAAAGTTAATAATAAATGTCCTGCAATTATATTTGCAGTTAATCGAACTGCTAAAGTTCCTGGTCGAATAACATTTCTAATAGTTTCAATACATACTATAAAAGGTATTAAAACTGGAGGAGTACCCTGTGGTACTAAGTGAGCAAATATGTGTTGAGTGTGATTAATTCATCCGTATAACATAAATCTTAATCATAATGGAAATGCTAATCTTAATGTTAATGTTAAATGACTTGTTCTTGTAAAAATGTAAGGAAATAGTCCTAAAAAATTATTAAATATAATTAAAGAAAATAAAGAAATAAATATTAATGTTCTTCCATTATGTCCTGAAGGTCCTAATAATGTTTTAAATTCTTTGTGTAGAGTTAATAAAATATTATTTCAAATAATTTGAAATCGATTAGGTAATAATCAAAATGAAAAAGGAATTAATAATAATCCTAAAAAAGTGCTTAATCAATTTAATGATAAATTTAAAATTGTTGTTGATGGGTCAAAAACAGAAAATAGATTTGTTATCATTTTCAATTTAATTTATTAAATTTAATATTTAATGATTGAGGTGTTTTTATTGGATAATAAGAAAAACAAAAGTAATTTAAAATATTAAAAATTACTAATGTAATTGAAAAAATAAAAAATAAAATTAATCAATTGATTGGTGCTATTTGTGGAATTAAAAAATATTAGATTAAAACTAATTTTTTTAGTTTGACATACTAAAGTTTTTATAAAACTAATTTTTTAGTTTGATATATTAAATTTTTAATATAAATAAATTTATTAGTTAATTTTCATTAGAAGTAAGTGCTAATTTACTATAATATGATTTAAGAGATCATTACTTGCATTCAGTCATCTAATGAATTAGTTATATTAGTAATTCATTTAATAAAATAATTTATTGGAATTCTTTCAATTACAATAGGTATAAAACTATGATTTGCTCCACAAATTTCTGAACATTGTCCAAAAAATAAACCAGGTCGATTGATTAAAAAATTAAGTTGATTTAATCGGCCTGGTGTTGCATCAACCTTAACACCTAGTGAAGGAATTGTTCAAGAATGAAGAACATCAGTAGCTGTTACTAAAATTCGAATTTGATTATTTATTGGTAATACAATTCGATTATCTACATCTAATAATCGAAAACCATTTGTTTCTAATTCATTTGTTGGAATTATATATGAATCAAATTCTAGATTTAAAAAATCTGAATATTCATATCTTCAATATCATTGATGACCAACAGATTTAAGAGTAATTGATGGGGTATTAATTTCGTCTATTAAATATAATAATCGTAATGAAGGAAGAGCAATAAATATTAAAATAATAGCAGGTAATACTGTTCAAATAATTTCAATAGTTTGTCCATGTAATAGATATCGATTAGTAAATTTATTAAATAATAATATTCCTATAATATATCCAACCAAAATAGTAATTATTGTTAAAATAAGAAGAGTATGATCATGAAAAAAGTTTAATTGTTCTATTAATGGAGAAGAACTGTCTTGTAATCCTAAATTTGCTCATGTTGCCATTTTCTAATAAAAGATAAAATCTTTATATATGAAGCTTAAATTCATTGCACTAATCTGCCATATTAGAAATTATTAGTTAATAAAGGTAATTCAGCGTAAGTATGTTCTGCAGGAGGTATTGTGTGATATCACTCAATAGATGAAGATAGTTGTATAGGAAAAGAAGGAGTACGTTGAGTAATTATACTTTCTCAAATAATAAATAGAAAATATAAAATAGCAAATAAAGAAATTGTACTTCCTAATGAAGATACAATATTTCATGTTAAATAGCTATCTGGAAAATCAGAATATCGACGAGGTATTCCTGCTAAACCTAAAAAATGTTGGGGAAAAAAAGTTAAATTTACTCCAATAAATATTATACCAAATTGTAACTTTAATCAAGAAGGATTTATTGTTAATCCTGTTAATAAAGGATATCAGTGAATAAATCCTGCTATAATAGCAAATACTGCTCCTATAGATAAAACATAATGAAAATGAGCGACAACATAATATGTATCATGTAAAACAATATCAATTGATGAATTAGCTAAAACTACTCCTGTTAAACCTCCTACTGTAAATAAAAATACAAATCCAAAGGCTCATAATATAGCTGGACTATATGTTAATTGTGTTCCGTGTAAGGTTGCTAATCAACTAAAAATTTTAATACCTGTAGGTACAGCAATAATTATAGTTGCAGATGTAAAATAAGCTCGAGTATCAACGTCTATTCCTACAGTAAATATATGGTGAGCTCATACAATAAATCCTAGTAATCCAATAGCTAATATAGCATAAATTATACCTAAATTTCCAAATGTTTCTTTTTTTCCTCTTTCTTGAGTAATAATATGAGAAATTATTCCAAATCCTGGTAAAATTAAAATATAAACTTCTGGATGACCAAAAAATCAAAATAAATGTTGATATAAAATAGGATCTCCTCCTCCAGCAGGATCAAAGAATGATGTATTTAAATTTCGATCAGTTAATAATATTGTAATAGCTCCTGCTAAAACAGGTAATGATAATAATAGTAATACTGCTGTAATTACAACAGATCAAACAAATAATGGTATTCGATCTAAAGTAATTCCTGGAGATCGTATATTAATAACTGTTGTAATAAAATTAACTGCTCCTAAAATTGAAGAAATTCCTGCTAAATGTAAAGAAAAAATAGCTAAATCAACAGAAGCTCCAGCATGAGCAATTCCTGAAGAAAGAGGAGGATAAACAGTTCATCCTGTTCCAGCCCCATTTTCTACTATACTGCTTGAAATCAGTAATGTTAAAGAGGGGGGAAGTATTCAAAATCTTATATTATTTATTCGGGGAAATGCTATATCAGGGGCTCCAAGTATAAGTGGGACGAGTCAATTTCCAAATCCTCCAATTATAATTGGTATTACTATAAAAAAAATTATAATGAAAGCATGAGCTGTAACAATTACATTATAAATTTGATCATCTCCAATAAAAGCTCCTGGATGTCCTAATTCTGCTCGAATTAAAATTCTTAAAGAGGTTCCTACTATACCTGCTCAGGCTCCAAAAATAAAATATAATGTTCCAATATCCTTATGGTTAGTTGAAAATAATCATTGTCGCGATTAAATGGCTGAAATATTAGGCAATAAATTGTAAATTTATGTATGAGAGTTATTCTCTTTAATCAGGCTTTATAGTCAATAATGATATTAGACTGCAATTCTAAAGGAATAAATAAATTATTAAAGCTTAAGAATTAAAAGATTAATACAAATATTTTCAGCTTTGAAGGCTATTAGTTTTTTTTAACTTAAATTCTTATATAATTATATATCCTATAAAAATTAAAATTAAGCCTCTGATTGAAATAAAATTAAATAATATATTAATTGAGGATATTTTATTATTATAATTATTTTTTATTAATCATGAATTTTTTTGATAGTTTAATATAAAAATTCTGTAAGATAATCGTAAATAAAAAAATAAAGTAATTAAAGTTAAACATACACTAATAAATAAAATAAAAAATTGTCTTATATTTGTTAAATTTTGAATTACTAATCATTTAGGTAAAAATCCTAAAAAGGGAGGTAACCCTCCTAAAGATAATAAATTTAAAAAAATTAATAATTTAATAATTGGGTTTATAAAAGAAATATTAAAAATTTGATTAAAATAAAATAATTTAAAATTATTAAATATTAAAATAATTGATATTGATAATAAAGAATAAATAATAAAATAAGTTATTCATAATATTTCATTATTTATTATAGCTAATAATATTCAACCTAAATGATTAATTGAAGAAAAAGCTATTAATTTTCGAATAGAGGTTTGGTTTAATCCTCCTAATGACCCAATTAATATTGATAAAATTACAGAAATAATAAAAAAATTATAAATAAAATTGTAAGAAATTAATATTAAAGGTGCAATTTTTTGTCAAGTTATTAAAATTAATCCATTAATTCATGATAATCCTTCTATTACTTCAGGAAATCAAAAATGGAAGGGGGCAGCTCCTCTTTTTAATAATAAAGTAGATAGAATTAAAATTTCATTATAATTATTTATTAATAAAAAATTATTATTATAAAGAAATATTAATATAATAATAGCAAATAAAAGAATAGAAGAAGCAAATGCTTGAGTTAAAAAATATTTTAAAGAGCTTTCTGAGGTTAATAAATTTTTTTTATTATCGTTTATTAGGGGGATAAATGATAATAAATTAATTTCTAAACCCATTCATGCTCCAAGCCATGAATTTGCTGAAATTGTAACTAATGTTCCAAAAATTAATGTAATAAAAAAAATATTATTAGAAATTTTTTTAATTAAAAAGAAAAGGATTATAACCTTTATAAGTGGGGTATGAACCCAATAGCTTAATTAGCTTATCTTTTTATATTTTAGTGTATGACGCACAAAAGATTTTGATTCTTTTAGAAATAGTTTAATTCTATTAAATATAATGAATGAAATATTAAATTTCATGATTTACCCTATCAAGGTAATCCTTTTATCAGGCAATTCATT